TAAACTTTACTAACAAAAATTTTTTAAAATCCACACGTTGAATAACAATGGGAAATAGTCGGTCGGGGCCTAATAAACGAACTTTAGGGGCTGAGAAGCCCAAATTAAAAAATTCAAAAATTTGCTTTTTTTTTGCAAAAAAAGGGGGGGTTATATGGAAGTCTCAATTGGAGGACTTTTCAGAACGTGAAAAAGGGGGTCAAAAATGGTCACTTTTTGCTCATTTTTGTTACTCAATTAAAGTTTAATAAATTTATATAATTATATATTTATTAATAAAGATAATATTAATATATTATCCTATGAATATAATATTCTTATATATATCTTAGATATTTATATATATATATTAATATATTAATCACTAAAGAGGGGTGTCTATTTAATACTAATAATATCTAAATCTATGATTATCGTATATAAAGTATAAGAACCTATTGAATTAGAGAGCATTATCCTAAGAGTGAAACATTATTATCACCTTATTTATCTCCTAAATAATTATAATTTAATATACAATAATATTATATTATATATATATAAGTATTTATATATATATAAATATTTAATATTAATATATTATAAATTAATAATATTTATTAATATATAAATATTTAATGTAATATAATGTATATCTATAATTTTCTTATTAATATATAAATAATATATATATATATACTCAATATTATAAATTTTATTTTGTAAAAAAGAAATTTATAAATATAATTCAATATAATTATACCATTTTTCAATTAAAATATTATAGCTAAATATATATTTTTAAAAAAAAAAAAAAAAATATATGGATATTTACATTTAATAAATAATTTGATTGATTTTTAATTGAATATATCTATATATTAAAAAGTTATTTCGTGAATTTTGGGCCCTGGGAGTTTTTAGTTAATTTAATGTGTGGATTGCACGATATTTTTGTCTGTAAAGTTTAAGGATTGGTTTTAAATTTACCATAAATATAATAAAAAATTACTGAGAGTTTGTTATAGTTGAATTTGATGAAAATCATGAGGGGGATTCAATTGTAGTATATAACTTTGCTGGGGGGGAAAGTTAAATACAACAAACCATCAGTAATTTATTGGAAATCGCCATGAGGAATCTAATGTGTGGATTACACGTTTTTAGTTAAGGCAAAGTTTAATTTTAGCTTGGAATTTGGCTGTTTTATTTATTTATATGCAATTTATTATGATTAAGAGGGTCTTATAAAGATGGAAAAAGGCAGTATGTATAATTAAGAATTAGAGAAATCTAGACTTAGAAATTATTGTGTAGCACAGACTTAATTTGTGCCAGCAGTTGCGGTTACACAAATTGTGCAGGTCAAATTTATTTAATTAAATTAAATGTTAAATATGGGTAATAGAGTAAGTTCAAATTTATTAGGTGAAATTTTAAATTTGATTTTTCTATTTAAGTGTTTTTGAAGTTGGGAAATTTCTTTTTAGACTAGGATTAGATACCCTATTATTAGAAAAGTTATATCAAAGTTAAAATTACTAATAGTTATGATCTTTAAAATTAAAGAATTTGGCGGTATTTTAGTCTATTCAGAGGAACCTGTTTTATAATTGATAATCCACGATTAGTTTACTTTAATCTAAGTTTGTATATCGCCGTAGTAGAATATTTTAGTAGATAGAAATGTTCAAGGAATTAATTAAATAGAATTCAGGTCAAGGTGCAGTTTATTTGAAGGAAAAATGGGTTACATTGTATTTATAGTTGGTCTTTATATTTGGAAAGTTTTAGTAAATTGGATTTGATAGTAATTTTTTTTATATTATTAGAATGATTATGCTCTAAAATATGCACATATCGCCCGTCGCTTTCACTTAAGGTGAAATAAGTCGTAACATAGTAGGTCTATTGGAAAATGGACCTGGAATGCAAGTTAGAGCTTGTTATGAGTATTTTATTTACATTAAAAGGGTAATTGTTAGAATCAATTTAACTTGAACTTTTGAATTTAATTAAAATTTTAGTAGGATTTAGTTTTAATTGAAATATAGAGGGTTTATTATTGTAAGAGAATAAATTTATTTTATTTATAGAGGATAGTATAGAGATAGAAAATTTTAAAGTAAGTAAAAGAAGATTTAATTTTTCGTACCTTGTGTCTCAGGGTTTACTAAAAAAAGTTAATTATTTAATTTTCTCGAATTATGAAGAGCTATGAGTTTATATTTTTTAATGTGGCATAATTATTATAAATAGATTCATAGAAATGAAACGTTAGTCGTTTCATAATATATCTAGTTTCTTAAGAAATTAATATAATTTAGTATTCATTGAATATTATGATATTTTTTAATTTAAATATTGATGGGTAAAAATAATTAAAGGGATGAGCTTTTAATTAAACTACTAAAATTTAATATTTTATAATAATAAGTAGGATTAGAATTTTTCATTTTTAAAAGGATGTTATAGTTAATTATTATATTGAAATTATTTATATAAGATTTAGGTTGTTTATTAAGATAAATTTTTGAATTAAAGTAGATTTGAAATAATGGTAAAATTAGTAAATTTAAATTGTAGGAATTTTAAGTTAGGAAAGGTTATTGTAAGGAATTCGGCAATAGATTTCTCACCTGTTTAGTAAAAACATGGCTTTTTGTGAATTGTTTAAGGTCTAACCTGCTCCATGATGAATTAAATAGCCGCAGTATTTTGACTGTGCAAAGGTAGCATAATCATTAGTTTTTTAATTGAAAGCTGGTATGAATGGTTGGATGAGGAAATAACTGTCTCATGATAATTTGTATTTAATTTTATTTTTGAGTAAAAAAGCTCAAATTTTATATAAAGACGAGAAGACCCTATAGAGTTTAATAGGCTAAGATATATAAGGATTTAGGATTTAAGTTTTTTGTATTGATTCTTATTTGGTTGGGGTGACAATAGAATTGAATGAACTTCTTCATGTTTTTACATTGATTGATGATTAATTGATCCTTTTTTAAAGATTAAAAGAAAAAATTACCTTAGGGATAACAGCGTTATTCTTTCAGAGAGTTCTAATCGATGAAAGGGATTGCGACCTCGATGTTGGATTAAAGTTGATTTTTGGTGCAGAAGCTAGAATATTGAGTCTGTTCGACTCTTGAAACTTTACATGATCTGAGTTTAAATCGGCGTGAGCCAGGTTGGTTTCTATCTTTTATAGGTCAAATATTTTAGTACGAAAGGACCAAATATTTAAATAAAATTTTAATTTATGAATTAAAGTATTACTTTGGCAGAATAGTGCAATAAATTTAGAATTTATGAATGTAATCATCTTACAGGTAATAATTTATTTTTTAGATTTGGTGGGTATTTATATTTCTATACTTTTTATAGTAGTTTGTATTTTAATTGGTGTTGCTTATTTAACTTTATTGGAGCGAAAGGTACTGGGTTATATTCAAATTCGTAAGGGTCCTAATAAGGTGGGATTTTGAGGGATTTTGCAGCCTTTTAGTGATGCTATTAAGCTTTTTTCTAAGGAACAGACTTTTCCTTATATGGCTAATTTAAATATTTATTATCTTTCACCTGCGGTTAATTTATTTATTAGATTATTATTATGAATGTGTATACCTTTTTTTACGGTTTATTTGAATTTTAGTATATCTATCTTGTTTTTTTTGGCGGTGTCTAGTTTAATAGTGTATAGACTAATATTGGCAGGTTGATCTTCTAATTCTGGGTATTCTTTATTGGGGAGATTACGGGCTGTGGCTCAGACTATTTCTTATGAGGTGAGGTTAGCTTTAATTTTTATATCTTTTATTTATTTGATTTTAAGCATGAATATTTTGGATTTTATGAAGGTTCAAAAATTTATTTGATTGTTATTTCTCATGTTTCCTTTAAGTTTAATATGGGTAATTTCTGGGCTGGCTGAGACTAATCGGACTCCCTTTGATTTTGCAGAGGGGGAATCTGAGTTAGTTTCAGGTTTTAACATTGAATACAGAAGAGGGGGATTTGCATTAATTTTTTTAGCTGAATATTCAAGAATTTTATTTATGAGAATATTATGTATTCTTATTTTCATAGGGGGAAATATTTATTCTTTATGATTTTTTTTTAAGTTAACTTTTCTATCTTTTTTTTGAGTTTGGGCACGGGGGACTTTACCTCGATTTCGTTATGATAAACTTATATATTTAGCTTGGAAAAGGTTATTACCAAGATCTTTAATATATTTGATTTTCTTTTTTAGTTTTAAGGCTATATTATTTAGTCTATTTCTTTAGTTAATAAAATTTAGTATTAATAATTAATGATTTTATTATTGTGGGTTATTAATTGTTACAAGAATGTAGTACTTGAGTGTTTAGTTTTATAACTTATTAAGTTGGTTAATAAAGTTTAGTATAAACTAATAGAAAATTCTATTTCTTTTTTATACTTTCAAAGTATATACTTATAACAAGTTCATTAGTTAATTATAAATGATTTTATCTCATAAGATGTATGTGATAGGATTAATTAAGAAAAATGTAAAGTAAACAATAGTTAGAATTTGTCTAGTTAAAATATAAGGATCTTCTACTGGGCGCGCTCCAATTCATGTTAATAGAATGATGGTTGATACTATTGATCAAAATAAAATTTTATTAATAGGATAAAATTGATTACTTGAGAAGTTTTTTTTATTTGTGAATGGAAGAATTAAGATGATTGCGATTCTTAGTACTAAGGCTACCACACCTCCTAGCTTATTAGGGATTGAACGTAAGATGGCATAGGCGAATAGGAAGTATCATTCAGGTTGAATATGGACAGGAGTAACTAAGGGGTTGGCTGGAGTAAAGTTGTCAGGATCACCAAGAAGATAGGGATTAGTCAATGAAAGTACTACTAATATTAAGAGTAGAATAATAAAACCTATAAGATCTTTAAATGTAAAGAAAGGATGAAATGGAATTTTGTCAATATTTCTATTAGTACCTAATGGATTGTTGGATCCAGTTTGATGGAGGAATAGAAGATGGATTATTACTAGAGCAGAAACAATGAAAGGTAAGAGGAAATGGAAGGTGAAGAATCGAGTTAAAGTGGCGTTATCTACAGCAAATCCTCCTCAAAGCCATTGAACAATAGAGATCCCTAGATAAGGAATAGCTGAAAGGAGGTTAGTAATAACTGTAGCTCCTCAAAATGATATTTGACCTCAAGGTAGGACGTACCCTAGGAATGCAGTTGCTATTACTATAAATAGGATGATTACACCAATAATTCATGTATGTACTAAATTATATGAACTATAATAAATTCCACGACCTACATGAGAATAAATACAAATAAAAAAGAATGATGCTCCATTAGCATGGATGGTACGGATCAATCATCCGTAATTAACGTCTCGACAGATATGAATTACTCTATTAAATGCTAGATCAATATTAGGACAATAGTGTATAGCCAGGAAGATTCCTGTAATGATTTGAATAATTAGACAAAGACCAAGGAGGGACCCAAAATTTCATAGGAGTGAAATATTAGAAGGTGAAGGAAGATCAATTAGGGCATTGTTAATAATTTTAAGTACTGGTGATATTTTACGTAAGGGTGTTTTCATTAGTATTTTGGTCGTAAAGGTCCTTGTTTACGATCAATAATTTTTACGATTGCAATAAGAGCAATAAATAGGTAGATAATTATGAATAGAAGGATTAAGTTTATTGGGAATCTAATAAATTTAATTATGGAGAAGTTCAAATTAGAAGTTTCTATTGAGGTTAATTCATTTTTTAGGTATGAGTCTGTTATGTACTGGTTTTCTAATGATACTAATAAGCTGGTAAATATAGAAATTGTTAGGAATAAGTAAAGTTTAATTTTTAAGTTGAATTTCTCATTTGATGCAATTCTTGTTATATAAATAAATAGAATTAGTATTCCTCCAACTAGAATCAGGAATAAAATGTATGAAAATCAATAATTTAGACAAAGTTGACCTGAAACTAATCTAATGATGGTAGTTTGAAGGAGTAGAATTAATCCTAGTGAAAGTGGATGATTTATAAATATGAATAAGATAGATAAGGTAATATTTATAGTTAAAAGAATAACAGGAAATAGTTTATGAAAAATATTAATTTTGGAGATTAAAGATGAGAATTATCTTTTTCCTGATGCTTTTAAAGGTAAACTTATGTTTGGTTTACAAAACCAATATTTTAATTAAATTATAAAAGCTTATGATAATATATGTTTATATAAGGATATTAATGTTTTTTTGTGGGCTTATAATGTTTAGTTTAAAGCGAAAACATCTATTGTTAATATTATTAAGTATAGAATTGATGGTTTTATCTTTATTTTTTATTATATTTATTTATTTAGGGTCTTTAGGGAATGACTATTTTTTTTCTATAATTTTCCTTACTTTCAGAGTGTGTGAAGGTGCATTAGGTTTATCTATCTTGGTTTCTATAATTCGTACTCATGGGAATGATTACTTTCAAAGTTTTAATTTGTTATGATAAAGTTTATTATAATCCTTTTTATGTTGATTCCTATAGTATTTTTAAATCAATATTGATTAATTCAGGTTGTCTGGATATTAATAGTTTTGTTGTTTTTATCTATGTTTAGTTTTAATTATATTTATATGTATATTTCATATATTTTTGGTGTTGATTTAATTTCATATTTAATAGTTTTACTTAGATTATGGATTTGTTCATTAATAATTCTTGCAAGTCAAAAAGTTCATTATTCGCGTTTTTGATCGCAGATGTTTATGTTTGTTATTGTTTGCTTAATACTATCATTATTAATAGCTTTTTCAGCTATAAATTTATTTATATTTTATTTATTTTTTGAGGCTAGGCTTGTTCCTACATTAATGTTGATTGTGGGTTGGGGGTACCAACCTGAACGTTTACAGGCAGGGATTTATATACTGTTTTATACAGTTTTTGCATCTTTACCTATAATAATTGCAATTTTCTATTATTTAAATAGGAATGGTTCTTTAGATTTAAATTTTATATGTATAGAATTGGAAGAGATTACTTTGTATTTATGTATAAATATAGTTTTTTATGTAAAAATTCCTATGTTTTTTGTTCATTTATGATTACCTAAAGCCCATGTAGAGGCCCCTGTCTCAGGATCAATAATTTTAGCAGGTGTTATATTAAAGTTAGGCGGGTATGGCTTAATGCGAATAATGATGGTTTTTATTAGCTTGGGTATAAAGATTAATTATTTTTTTATTGGTTTAAGAATTATTGGTGGGATTATAGTCTCTTTAATCTGCTTACGACAAAGAGATATAAAATCTTTAATTGCTTATTCTTCAGTTGCTCATATGGGTTTAGCTATAAGAGGGATTTTAACATTAAGTTTTTGAGGTATAAGAGGTGCTTTAATAATAATGGTAGCTCATGGGTTATGTTCCTCAGGTTTATTTTGTTTAGCCAATGTTAATTATGAACGGCTGGGTAGACGTAGTCTATATTTAAATAAGGGGTTAATTAATGTAATCCCTAGACTTTCTTTATGATGATTTTTATTATCGTCTTCTAATATAGCAGCTCCTCCTTCATTGAATCTTATAGGGGAAATTATGTTGATTAATAGACTAATTTCATATGATTTTTTAAATACGGCGGCTTTAATATTGTTATCATTTTTTGGGGCTGCATATTCTTTATATTTATATTCATATTCTCAACATGGAAAGATTTATACTGGAATATATGCATTTTCATCAGGTAATGTTCGTGAGTATTTGTTGATGCTTTTACATTGATTACCTTTAAATATTTTAGTATTAAAGGGGGAATTAATATGTTTATGATTGTATGTAAATAGTTTAATTAAAACATTGATTTGTGGGGTCAGGGATATATTTGTAGTATTTTACATAATTATAAATATTTGTTTACGTTATTATGTATTTTTTTTAGTATTAAGAGTAAGGTTATTTCTATCAAGAGTTTGATTTATTAATCAAGATTTAGTTTATTTTATTGAATATGAATTATTATTACTTAATTCTACTCCTATTGTTATAACAATTTTAATTGATTGAATATCTCTATTGTTTATAAGGTTTGTATTATTTATTTCAGCAGCTGTGATTTGATACAGAAAAGAGTATATAGAAGGTGATTTTAACTTAGATCGGTTTATTCTATTAGTAGTAATATTTGTTTTTTCAATGATGCTTTTAATTATTAGGCCTAATTTAATTTCTATTTTGCTAGGATGAGATGGTTTAGGTTTAGTATCTTATTGTTTAGTCATTTATTATCAAAATGTAAAATCTTTAAATGCTGGGATAATTACTGCTTTAACAAATCGGATTGGTGATGTAGCTTTACTTATAGCTATTGCTTGAATATTAAATTATGGTAGATGGAATTATGTATTTTATTTAGAGGAAGTTAAAATGGATTCTTATATGAAAATTATTACTAGGTTAGTAATTTTAGCGGCTATAACAAAGAGTGCTCAGATTCCTTTTTCTTCCTGACTTCCGGCAGCTATAGCGGCTCCGACACCTGTATCATCATTGGTTCATTCATCAACCTTAGTTACAGCTGGGGTTTTTCTATTAATTCGTTTTAATTATTCTATAACTGAGGAAATATTACTTATTTTACTTTTTATTTCGAGGATAACTATATTCATATCAAGTCTAGGTGCTAATTTTGAATTTGATTTAAAGAAAATTATTGCACTTTCAACTCTTAGACAATTGGGTTTAATGATAGTAACTCTTTCTTTAGGTGAATATAAGTTAGCCTTTTTCCATCTTTTAACTCATGCTTTATTTAAGGCTTTACTTTTTATATGTGCGGGGAATATCATTCATAGAATAATAAATTGTCAGGATATTCGATTTATGGGAGGTTTAGTACAATCTTTACCTTTAACTTGTGTATATATAAATATTTGTAATCTTTCTTTATGTGGAATTCCCTTTTTATCAGGTTTCTATTCCAAGGATTTGATTGCTGAAGTTATGTCTATAAATTACTTGAATATTTATATCTACTTGATTTTTTTCATTTCTATTGGTTTAACGGTTAGGTACAGATTTCGGTTAGTTTATTATTTATTTGTAGGTGAATTGAATTTTTCTAGTTTAGTAGCATTGTCTGAGAAGAGGCTTATTATGTTGAAGAGAATGGGTTTATTAATTTTTTTAGTAGTTATTATAGGAAGAGTTCTATCTTGGGTTATGTTTGATTCTTTTTACTTAATTGTTTTACCTTTTTCTATAAAGATTATGACTTTAATCATAATTTTTTTAGGTATAATGGTTGGGTATTTGATAGCAAAATTTACTTTAATTTCAAGTAATTTATCATTGAAATATATTAATTTATCAAATTATTTGTCAGGTATATGGAATATGCCTATTTTGTCTACTTTAGGGGTTAACTTTTACCCTATTGTTTTAGGAAATTTCTATGTAAAGAGTCTTGATCAGGGTTGAACAGAATACTTTGGTAGACAAAACTTATATAATTTTTTCCGTTATAATGCTAAGATTTTTCAGTTTATTTTTAGAAATAATATTAAGCTGTTTTTTATATTAACTGTTATTTTTTTATTATTTATAATGTTTTATCTAAATAGCTTATGATTAGAGCGTGACATTGAAGATGTTAAGGAAACCTGAGGTTTTTAGATATTTATAAAAATGATTTAATTTTACATTGAAAATGTAATGTTTTAATTAAACTATATAAATGTAGAAATATTAACGTAGTTTACGCTATTGTTTAAGTTAGAAGCTTAATTATGTATATTTCTTTAATTGGAATTTTAAATTCAATAGTGTCATTAACAGTAACATACCTCTTTTTGGTTTCAATTAATAAATGAGGGTTATGGATTAACCAATCTTTAGGTCGAAACTAAATGTAATTATTTACTTCTCATTTAAGATAAATTGAAAATTCAATACTTTCTAAGTGCAAATTAAATGTTATAATTAACTATTATCCTATGTTGTTCAATTAAGAGCTCCTTGATTTCATTCATGGAATAAACCAATAAGGAGAATTAAGATGAAAATTATTATAATAATAAAATAATTTAATGGGTTGGATATTTCCAATCTAACAATAATAGGAAGGAGGAGGGTAATTTCAACATCAAAAATTAGGAAGATGACAGCAATTATAAAGAAATGAAGGGAAAATGGAAGACGGGCGGATGATTTTGGGTCAAATCCACATTCAAATGGGGAACTTTTTTCTCGGTCAATAAATGATTTTTTTGAAATTAAGCTAATAATGATTAATATAAAGATGGAGATAATTATAATTACTGAACCTATTAGTACTAAGTTTATAATTATTTATACTAAGTTTCTAGATCTTTTGATTGGAAGTCAAATATAATAATTATACTATATAAATGTTAATAGGGTTAATCTATCTTCCTCATCAGTAGATAGAAATATATAGGAAAAGTCAAACTACATCAACGAAGTGTCAGTATCAAGCTGCGGCTTCAAAACCAAAGTGATGGATTTGGGAGAAGTGATTTATATAATGGCGGATTAGACAAACTAATAGGAATGTAGTACCAATAATTACATGGATTCCGTGGAACCCAGTAGCTATAAAAAATGATGATCCATAGGCAGCATCTGCAATGGTAAATGAAGATTCATAGTACTCATAACCTTGAAGTAATGAGAAGTAAATTCCCAAAATTACTGTAGAGATTAGTCCTTGAAGGGCTTGATTATAGTTATTTTCTATTAAACTGTGATGGGCTCAGGTTACTGTAAGTCCTGAAGTTAATAAAATTAAGGTATTTAATAGGGGGATTTGGATAGGATTAAAAGTTTGGATTCCTTTAGGAGGTCATATTATACCAATGTCAATTGCTGGGGCTAGTCTATTATGGAAAAATCCTCAGAAAAATCTGATGAAGAATAGTACTTCAGAGGTAATGAATAGAATTATTCCTCAACGGAGACCAATAGTTACATTAAAAGTGTGAAGACCTTGAAATGTCCCTTCACGGGATACATCTCGTCATCATTGATATATAATTATTAGTATACAGATAAATCTTAGTAGTAGTAAGTTAGAATTAAGTAAATGAAATCATTTGATAATTCCAGTTATAAGTATAAGGGCTGTGAATGAACCTAAAATTGGTCAAGGGCTTACATCAACTAAATGGAAAGGATGATTTTTATGCATTAGTTAACTTCTCTGGAGTATAAGGTTGAAAGAACTGCAAATACGTATGATTGAATAATGGCTACTGCTGATTCAAGAAGTAGAAGTAGAAGTTGAGTAATAATTAATAGGTTAATTATTATGATTGATAATCTTTGACCTGTATTTCCTAGAAGTGTTATTAATAAATGTCCAGCAATTATATTGGCGGATAATCGAATTGCTAAGGTTCCTGGTCGAATAATATTTCTGATTGTTTCAATGCATACTATGAATGGTATCAGGATGGGTGGAGTTCCTTGAGGAACAAGGTGAGCAAATATATGAATAGTATGATTGATTCATCCAAAGACTATAAAGGTTAATCATAGGGGTAAAGCTAATCCAAGGGTTAACACTATATGTCTTGTTCTAGTAAAGATGTAAGGGAATAATCCTAGGAAATTATTTATTAGAATAAATGAGAATAGAGATACAAAGATGAGAGTTCTTCCTTTAGAAGCGGGACCTAAAAGGGTTTTGAATTCTTTATGAAGTGTTAAAGTTACCTTTATTCATAATATATTAAGTCGAGATGGGATTAATCAAAATATTGAAGGAATTAGTATTAAACATATTAATCTTCTTATTCAATTAAGAGATATATTTCAGTTGGAAGAAGGATCAAATGATGAGAATAAGTTTATAAACATTTTCAGTTAATTTTTGTTTTAAATTTAGGGGTTAATTTGTTAGGGTTTTGTTGATACAAAAACATATAAAAGTTGAATGAGTTAAGAGTTATAAAAATTATAATGAAATATACTAAAAGGCTTAATCAATTCAAAGGAGCTATTTGTGGAATTAAAAATTAATATTGTGTATTTACTTCAGCTTGACAAACTAATGTTATTATTTAACTAAATTTTTCCATTAGAAGTAAGTGCGAGTTTACTATTGGAAGGTTTAAGAGACCATTGCTTGCTTTCAGCCATCTAATGAAGGCTAAATAATCTTGTTGATTCATTTGATGAAGAATTCAGGAGAAATTCTTTCAATGACAATAGGTATGAATCTATGATTAGCACCACAAATTTCTGAACATTGTCCATATAATAAGCCAGTTCGGTTGGATATAAAATTGGTTTGGTTTAATCGACCAGGAGTAGCATCAATTTTAATTCCAAGAGATGGGATTGTCCATGAGTGAATTACGTCTGCTGCTGTTACTAATATGCGAATTTGAGTTTTGAAGGGGATAGCAATTCGGTTATCCACATCTAATAGTCGGAAATTTCATGGTTTTATTTCGTTAATTGGAATTATGTATGAGTCAAATTCAATATTTTTGAAATCTGAATATTCATAAGACCAGTATCATTGGTGTCCGATTGTTTTAATGGTTAGGAGAGGGTTATTTGTTTCATCTAAAATATAAATTAGTCGAAGAGATGGCAATGCAATAAAAACTAGGGTAATTGCAGGTAAGATAGTTCAGATGATTTCAATCAATTGACCTTCAAGAAGGTATCGATGAATATATTTATTAAAGAATAGCCTGAATATTAGTTGTCCAACTAGAATTGTAATGATGGTTAAAACTAGTAAAGCATGATCATGGAAAAAGGCTAGTTGTTCCATTAATGGGGAGGATCTATCTTGGAGAAGAAGGGTTTTTCAGGTTGCTATTTCTAAAAAAAGATCAACCTTTGTATATGGGGTTTAAGTCCATTGCACTATTCTGCCATATTAGAAGTTAGCAGATAATATTGGCAGCTCAGAATATCTATGTTCAGCAGGAGGCATAGATTGAAGTCATTCAATGGAAGATGGCATATTTAAAGGGAGGATTCCTTTTCGCTGGGCTGAGAATGCTTCTCAAATGATGAAGATAAGAAATAGGACTCCAATAAGGGAAATTATGGATCCTACAGAAGATACAATATTTCATAAGGTATAAGCATCAGGGTAATCTGAATAACGACGAGGTATACCTCCAAGTCCTAAGAAATGCTGGGGAAAGAAGGTTAAATTGACTCCTATAAATATAATTAAAAATTGAGTTTTGCATATCTTTTCATTAAGAGATAAACCTGTAAATAGAGGGAATCATTGAACAAAACCACCTATAATAGCAAATACAGCTCCTATAGATAAAACATAATGAAAATGAGCTACAACATAATAAGTGTCATGAAGGATAATATCAATAGAGGAATTTGCTAGGATTACTCCAGTTAAACCTCCTACAGTAAATAGGAATACGAATCCTAGAGCTCATAATATTGATGGGGAATAATTAATTTGTGCACCATGAAGAGTGGCTAATCAACTAAAAATTTTGATTCCTGTGGGAACAGCAATGATTATAGTTGCTGATGTAAAGTAAGCTCGAGTATCTACATCCATACCAACTGTAAATATATGATGGGCTCAGACAACGAATCCTAGGAGTCCAATTGCTATTATAGCATAAATTATACCTAAACTGCCAAATGCTTCTTTTTTTCCTCTTTCTTGACTAATGATATGGGAAATTATGCCAAATCCTGGTAAGATGAGAATATACACTTCTGGGTGGCCAAAGAATCAGAATAGATGCTGGTAGAGGATTGGGTCTCCACCCCCTGCTGGGTCAAAGAATGAGGTATTTAAGTTTCGGTCCGTTAAAAGTATGGTGATTGCACCTGCAAGAACAGGTAGAGAAAGTAGAAGGAGAAGAGCAGTAATAACAACTGCTCATACAAATAGAGGTATTCGATCAAAGGATATACCAGCTGGGCGTATGTTAATAACAGTAGAAATAAAATTGACTGCCCCCAGGATTGAGGAAACTCCAGCCAGATGAAGTCTAAAGATGGCTAAATCTACAGAAGAACCTCTATGGGCAATATTAGATGAGAGTGGGGGGTACACTGTTCATCCAGTTCCTGCACCATTTTCTACAATTCTTCTTATGATTAAAAGAGTTAATGAAGGTGGAAGTAATCAAAATCTTATGTTATTTATACGAGGAAAGGCTATGTCGGGGGCCCCTAATATTAAGGGTACAAGCCAATTCCCAAAACCACCAATTATGATGGGCATTACCATAAAGAAAATTATGATGAATGCATGGGCCGTAACAATAACGTTATAAATCTGATCATCTCCAATTAGGGTTCCAGGATTACCTAGTTCTGAGCGGATTAGTATTCTGAGGGAGGTTCCTACTATTCCTGCTCATGCACCAAAAATCAAGTAAAGTGTGCCGATATCCTTATGGTTTGTTGAAAATAGTCATTTGTTCGGTAGAATGGCTGAGGTTGATAGGCAATAAATTGTAAATTTATAAACGAATTGAATTCTTCTACCAAAAGGCTTAATAGTCAAAAGTAATGATTTTAAATTGCAAATTTAAAGGTAAATAATTTTTTAAGCCTTGTTATGACTAGGAAATCCCATAATTTGTAATTTAAGTAGGGATTCTAAGCCTTTCAAGGCTTAGAGCCCTCTCTGTTTACAACTTTGAAGGTTGTTAGTTTGTTTTTAACTTAAATCCTTATCTAGATAAAGTTAAATAGAAATGTGCATCCAAAGAGTCTTGATAGGGAAATGAAGTTAATTAAATAGATGGGAAATAATCTTAAATTTTTTGATGGAATTTTTCTTTCTGAAAATTGAATAATTAAGGATGATAATATGATTCGAATGTAGACAAATAGTATAATTAGTGTTAAAATAATAAGGAGGAATGCTAGAATAGTGAAATTTTCAATGATTATTCAATTGATAGTGAATCATTTAGGTAAAAATCCCAGGAAGGGGGGCAATCCACCTAATGATATAAAATTGATTATTAATGAAATTTTATTTGTTTTATTTTGATTCATGAATAATGTCAGTTGATTAATGGATATTAATTTTCTATAAGCGAAAATAGATGAAATATTGATGGTGATAATCAAGTAAACAATAAGATAGATGAATCATACTGATACAGAAACCAATATTGCTGATAATATTCAGGCGATATGATTGATGGAGGAATAGGCTATAATTTTTCGTAGGCTGATTTGATTAAAACCTATGATTGACCTAATAACTAGGCAGGTTAAGATGATAACAACCATGAATTCAGTTTTAGGATTTCTTATAATCAAAATGCATATAGGGGCAATTTTTTGTCATGTTAAAAGAATCATACAGTTTATTCAATTTAATCCTTCTATGACTTCGGGGAATCAGTAATGGAAAGGGGCTGCTCCTAGCTTAGTGAGTAAAGCTGAATTTAATAAGATTTCTTTAGCCAAACTTATCAGGGGGGCAATAAGTTCAGTTGAAATCATTATTAAGATGAGGGAAAGCAGCAGAATTAAGGAGGCTATAGCTTGAGTTAAAAAATATTTTAATGATGCTTCTGAGGTATATATGTTTTTTGTTGAATTAAATAGGGGAATAATCGAAAGGAGGTTAATTTCTAACCCTATTCATATACCAAATCATGAATAGGAGGAGATTGCAATTAAAGTTCCTAGGATTATTGAATTAAAGAATATAATTTTGTAAAATTTTAAAATTAAAAAGAGAAAGATTTAGGCTTTCATGCTTAGGGTATGAACCTAATAGCTTATTTAGCTTATCTTTTTATGTTTTATTATAGGATGTATAAGGGTTTTTGATACTCTAGGAGGTAGTTTAAATCTACTAAACATAATAGTGGGAGTTTTCTACATAATTTACCCTATCAAGGTAACCCTTTTCATCAGGCACACTATT